ATGCGCATTATTTTAATAATGTAAATAGATACACTTTGGGCCAAAATTTTACTGCTAGGGGTCTTCCTGTTTCCGGGGGGTTTTCAGGAATGTTAAGGATCTCAGGAGTTTTGGGGGGTAGGGGGGTTTACGCGCAGAAACCCAGGGGGCATCTTAGATAACTTCCAGGTAATAAGTCATATGTTATGCACTTGATATCCCTATATGTTATTCTTGAGTAATGACTTTTATCACACAATACTATTCTTTTGAGCAAGGGAAATGTTCAACCTTACTTTTCTGTTTATAAGCACTGTGAAATGCAAGGTGAAAGGAAACCAGAAAAAAAATACCAGTGACCCGCTGGAAAGAACGCTCGGCATGGGGGATGCTCCCGCTTATGTATTACCACCATTAACTTATGCAAGCGTCAATGAAAGTGTGGGGAATATATCAATTAATGGCCCTGAAGTAGGAACCAAATGCCAGGAATAATTCACTAGGTGAAACCCCCACAATTTTTGTCCCTCACCTTCAATAACCGTGTGCCTTAAGAAATCAACTGATGGTAGGTTCTTACTACATTAAGATTTTGAGGAATAATAGGATGTTGAGTCCGTGGTATATCTAGACTTATGGACGAAACTGTTAAGATCTTAAGTTTCGCTGGTCATTATCTAATATAATGTGGTATTATACTCTAATGCTTTGTGTATTTCTTATTATAATGTTGATGTATGAATGGGGAAAACCAAGAAATGTTTATAAAACATATATGTACTTAAATACTATTGATATGGTTAATATAATTGTATGGTGTATATACATATATGTATTATTGTACACACTTGTCAAACATCACAAAGAGTAGTTTAGTTTAGAATACTAGCTTTGGGAGTTAGTGGTGGGGGTTAAAATCCCTCCTCTTTGACTGAGCAGTAGGGGGGATTTTAACCCTCGACGTCCGGTTTACAAGACCGGCGCTCTGAGACTGAGCTACTAGTGCAATGTCATTCAAGAACTTTGTTCTCTAGTCAACCTGCTAGGGGGAAGAACACTAGGAATAAAGAAAAGTATAAGAGGGATGCGACTTGACCAATGATAATATAGGGGTGTTCTACGGGCATGCCTCCAATTCAAGTTAGGATGAGGACGTTAGCAATAAGAGTCCAGAAGAGGAACTGGGTGACGGGCCGAAATGTTAGCCCTCGTTGTTTTGATGTATGAAGGAGGGGAACTACTATGAGAATGAGGATGGAGGCTAGGAGGGCTAAAACGCCTCCAAGCTTATTGGGAATTGAGCGGAGGATGGCATAGGCAAATAGGAAGTATCATTCTGGTTTGATGTGGGGTGGGGTAACGAGGGGGTTGGCGGGGGTGAAGTTATCGGGGTCGCCTAAAAGGTTGGGGGAGAAGAGGGCTAGGGCAGTCAGGCAAATGATGAGAATTGCAAAGCCTAGCAGGTCTTTGTAGGTAAAGTAGGGGTGGAACGGGATTTTGTCCGCGTCGGAGTTGAGGCCAAGGGGGTTGTTTGAGCCTGTTTCATGTAGAAAGAGCAGGTGCAGGACGGTTGCGGCTGCGACAACGAAGGGGAATAGGAAGTGGAAGGCGAAGAAACGGGTGAGAGTGGCGTTGTCGACTGAAAAGCCCCCTCAAATTCATTGTACTAGAGTATTGCCCACGTAGGGAACGGCGGATAGGAGGTTTGTGATGACAGTGGCCCCTCAGAATGACATTTGTCCTCAGGGGAGGACATAGCCAACGAAGGCGGTTATCATTACTAAAAGGAAAAGTACAACCCCAATATTTCATGTTTCTTTGTAAAGGTAGGAGCCGTAGTAGAGGCCTCGGCCGATGTGGAGGTAGAGGCAAATGAAAAAGAAGGATGCGCCGTTAGCATGAAGATTTCGGATGAGTCATCCGTAATTTACATCTCGGCAAATGTGTGCGACGGATGAAAAGGCTATGGAGATATCAGATGTATAATGCATAGCAAGGAAAAGTCCTGTAACAATTTGGGCGGCTAAACAAAGGCCGAGTAGGGAGCCAAAGTTTCATCAGGCTGAAATGTTTGATGGGGCGGGGAGGTCTACTAGTGCGTCGTTTGCGATTTTTAGGAGGGGGTGGGTTTTGCGTAGGCTTGCCATTAAGGTTTTTGTAGTTGAAGAACAACGGTGGTTTTTCAAGCCATTAGTCCTGGTTAGAGTCCTGGCAGAAACTATGACTTATATTATGTCTTTATTTTTATTTGGGCTGGTTTTAGGGCTGGTTGCGGTTGCTTCAAATCCTTCTCCTTACTTTGCTGCTTTAGGGTTGGTGGTGGTAGCGGGCTTGGGATGTGGTGTTTTGGTAGGTCATGGGGGCCATTTTTTATCTTTAGTTCTGTTCTTAATTTATTTGGGGGGAATGCTGGTGGTGTTTGCGTATTCAGCAGCGCTTGCTGCTGAGCCCTATCCGGAGAGCTGAGGGAGTCGGCCTGTTGTGGCGTACATTCTTGCATATGTTGTAGGGGTGACTATGGTTTCAGGTCTTTTTTGAGGGGGGTGATATGAGACTTCTTGGATCCCTGTGGATGAGCTTGGGGAGTTATCTATATTGCGGGGGGACTCGGGAGGCGTGGCGTTGATGTATGCAGGGGGTGGAGGAATGCTGGTAATTAGCGCTTGGGTGCTACTTTTAACTTTATTTGTGGTATTGGAGTTAACACGGGGGCTAAGCCGAGGGGCTCTTCGGGCAGTTTAGAGGATAAATATTAAGGTGGCGAAGGCCAGCGTTAATAAAAAGAAGGTAAGGTATGTTTTGATCATGCCCTGTTGGGAGTTGCTTGTTGTTGTAATCAGTGGCATATTGAGGGAGGCTAGGGCTTTGGGGCCTGTTTTTTCTAGTCAAGTTAGGTCAACTATTTGGCTGGCAATTGTTTGGCCGAGGGTCAGGTTAAGTTTGGGGAATGTGCGATGAATGATAGCTGGGAAAAAGCCAAGCATGTTGGAGAAGTGGTGGGGGGCTAATTTTGGGGTGGTTTTAAATTGTTTGTTTGTTAAAGATGCAAGTTCTAGGGCTAGGAGGAGGCCAAGAATGGTGACGGTGAGTGCGGCTAGTTTTAGGAGTGGGGGTATAGTTATGATGGGTGTTTTTAGGGGCATAATATTTGAGGTAATTAGAAGGCCGGCAATGATACTTCCTCAGGCCAAGCGCTTAATAGGGTTAATTACTGCTGGGTTGTTTTCATTGATGGGGGAGAGTGTATTGAAGCGGGGATGGCCCATTGATACGAAGAAGACTACTCGAAGGCTGTAGATGGCTGTGAAAGAGGTGGCTAGGAGGGTGAGGGTGAGGGCTCAGGCGTTGAGATGGGATGTGTTTAGTGCTTCAATAATAGCATCTTTTGAGAAAAAGCCTGCTAAGAAGGGGGTGCCTGTGAGGGCTAGGCTTCCAACGGTTAGACATGAGGAGGTAAAGGGTGTGAGGTGGTGCATGCCCCCTATTTTTCGGATGTCTTGTTCATCATTGAGGCTGTGAATAATTGAGCCTGAGCAAAGGAAGAGCATTGCTTTGAAGAATGCGTGGGTGCAAATGTGGAGGAAGGCGAGTTGAGGTTGGTTTAGTCCGATGGTTACTATCATTAAGCCTAGTTGACTAGATGTAGAGAAAGCAACAATCTTTTTGATGTCATTTTGGGTAAGGGCGCAGGTGGCGGTAAATAGGGTAGTTAGGGCGCCTAGGCATAGGCAGACGGTAAGGGCTGTTTGATTGTTTTCCAAGAGAGGGCTCATTCGGACGAGAAGAAAGATTCCGGCGACGACCATGGTGCTGGAGTGTAGTAGGGCGGAGACCGGTGTAGGGCCCTCTATGGCAGAGGGGAGTCACGGGTGTAGTCCAAATTGGGCGGATTTGCCTGTTGCGGCAATAATAAGTCCCAGGAGAGGAAAGGTAAGGTCTTGATTTTTAGCCGCTACAAATATTTGTTGTATTTCTCAGGAGTTCAGGTTGGTAGCTATTCAGGCTATGGCGAAGATTAGGCCAATATCTCCGACTCGGTTATAGAGGACGGCCTGGAGGGCCGCGGTATTTGCGTCTGCTCGGCCGTATCATCAGCCGATTAAAAGGAAAGACATAATCCCCACGCCTTCTCAGCCGATGAAAAGTTGGAATATATTATTTGCTGTGACCAGAATAATTATAGCAATCAGGAAGATGAGGAGGTATTTAAAAAATCGGTTCATGAATGGGTCTGAGTGCATATATCAGGATGCAAATTCAAGAATTGATCAGGTGACGTAAAGGGCAATAGGGGTGAAGATGATTGAATAATGGTCAAATTTAAAGCTAATATTAATATCAAAGGTCAGGGTGTTTATTCAGGTTCAATTAGTGACGATAGTTTCTGCGCCCTCGTTAAGGAACAGGAAGAGGGGGAGGAGGCTTGTGAAGAAGGCTAGTTTTACTGCTGTTTTGACTTGGGAGAGGGCTCAATCGGGGGCTTGGGGGCGGGGGTTAAGTGTTGTAAAGACGGGGTAGGCGAGGAGGAAGAAAATAATAATTAAGCTCGAGGTTATTATTAGTGAGGTAGTGTGCATAGCTGCTACTTGGATTTGCACCAAGAGTTTTTGGTTCCTAAGACCAACGGATGAGCTGTTATCCTTTAGAAGCGGTTCGAGTGAGCCCAGGGGTTCAACCAAGGTGGCGAAGATTAGCAGTCTTCGTTGCTAGCGAGCCTCTCTCGGTGGACAAGGGGAGTTTAACCCCTATTTTTAGAATCACAATCTAATGTTTTTGTTAAACTATGTCTACAAGCAGTTCAGCCTCAGATCAGCTCTGGTTTAAGAACCAGTAGAATGAGCGGGAGCAGGTGGAGGGCCACTAGGAGGTGTTCTCGAGAGTGGGAAGGTTCGAGGGCAATAATATGTGTTGGAAGTGGGCCTCGCTGGGTTATTAAGAACATATAGAGGGAGTAGCCCGCAGTAATTAGGGTTCCGGCCCCTGTTAGGGCGAGGGTTCATCAAGATCAGTTAAATAGTGAGGTGATGATTATTAATTCTCCTATAAGGTTGGGGAGTGGGGGGAGGGCTAAATTGGCGAGGCTGGCAATGAATCATCAGGCTGCCATGAGGGGAAGTGCCATTTGGAGGCCTCGGGCAAGAACTATTGTTCGGCTGTGGGTTCGCTCGTAGTTTGTGTTGGCTAAGCAGAATAGGGCAGAGGAAGTAAGTCCATGTGCAATCATGAGAATAAGGGCCCCTGTAAAACCTCAGGGGGTTTGAATAAGGATGCCCCCTACTACGAGGCCTATGTGGCCGACGGATGAGTAAGCAATGAGGGACTTTAGGTCGGTTTGGCGTAAGCAAATGGAGCCAGTTATAATGACCCCTCAAAGTGCAAAAATGATGAAGGGGTAGCTTAGCTCTTTGGTTAAGGGCTCTAATATGGGAAGAATTCGTATCATGCCGTAACCCCCGAGTTTTAAGAGGACGGCGGCAAGAATCATTGACCCTGCGATTGGGGCCTCAACGTGGGCTTTAGGGAGTCAGAGGTGTACGCCATAAAGTGGTATTTTTACTAAAAATGCCAGTAGGCAGCCTGCTCATCAGAGCTTGTCTGCAAAGGTAGTGAGGAGGGCGGGATTTGAAAATTGCAGGGTGAGGAGCGAAAGGGTCCCTGTGCTGTTTTGGAGAAGGAGGAGGGCGACGAGCAGGGGGAGTGAGCCGGCTAGGGTGTAAAATAGGAAATAGGTGCCTGCGTTAAGACGCTCTGCCTGGTTGCCTCAGCGGGTGATGAGGAAGAGGGTTGGGATAAGGGTGGCTTCAAACATGACATAGAACATGATTACTTCGGTGGCGCTGAATGCTAGGATGAGGAAAATTTGCAGGGACGTTAGGAGGGTAATATATATTCGTTGGCGGTTAATTGGTTCTGAGGCTGTATGGTTTTGGCTTGCCAGAATTATAAGGGGGAGAAGTCAGCAGGTAAGAACTAGAAGGGGTGTTGAGAGGGGGTCTGTGGCCATATAGGGGTTAAGAAAAGCTCAGCCTGTTTCTGATAGGTTTTTTAATCAGCTGAGACTGATTAGTGCAATTACTAGGCTGTGTATAAGTGTGGTTGGCCAGAGTCATTTAGCAGAGACTAGTCAGGTTGTTGGGACGAGCATTAGTGTGGGAATGAGGATTTTTAGCATTGTAGCAGGTTTAGGCTTTGTAAGCGGTCTGTGCCGTGGGTTCGGGTGGTGGCGACAAGTAATGCGAGTCCGGCACTTGCTTCGCAGGCCGAGAATGCTAGGAGGAGCATGGGGGAGGCTGAGAAGTTGGTGGAGTCTAGTTGAAGTGTTCATAAGGAGAGGGCGATGAAGAGAGAAAGCATTATACCTTCTAGACACAGCAAAGCTGAGAGAAGGTGGGTTCGATGGAAGGCTAGGCCGGTTAGTCCTAGAATGAAGGCTGAGGAGAAAGCAAAGTGAACGGGGGTCATTAGGTGAGTGTGGACTTTAACCACAAGTTTTTGAGCCGAAATCAAATGTTTTTCTTAAACTAATTACCTATTCAGCCCATTCTAGGCCCCCTTGAAGCCATTCATAGATTAGGCCGAGGGTGAGGAGGGCTAGGACAGCTGTGGCTCAAAGGAAAGTTAGAAGGGGGGAGGTTAGTTGGTCTCCTCAGGGGAGGGGCAGGAGGAGGGCAATTTCTAGGTCAAACAGTAAAAATAAGATAGCTACGAGAAAAAATCGGAGGGAGAAAGGCAATCGGGCGGAACCAAGGGGGTCAAAGCCACACTCGTAGGGGGAGAGTTTCTCGTGGTCCGGGGTCATTTGGGGCAGTCAGAATGATACGATGGCCAGGATGGTTGAGAGCAGGGTTGCAATAATAATAATGACTGTGATTAAATTCATTATCTTTCCTTGGATTTTAACCAAGACCCGGTGATTGGAAGTCACTAATACTAACTTAGTACTAGAAAGATTATGAGCCTCATCAGTAGATGGAGATGTAAAGGAATAATCAAACGACGTCTACGAAGTGTCAATATCAGGCAGCTGCTTCAAATCCGAAGTGGTGTTCTGATGTAAAGTGATATTGGATTTGGCGTAGTAGGCAGACGGCTAGGAATGTGGAGCCAATAATGACATGGAGCCCGTGAAAGCCCGTAGCTACAAAGAATGTGGAGCCGTACACCCCATCTGCGATGGTAAAGGGGGCTTCATAATATTCTATGGCCTGGAGAAAGGTGAAATAGAATCCAAGTAGGATCGTGAGGGTTAAGGAGTGGATGGCTTGTTTGCGTTCTCCTTCCATAATGCTGTGGTGAGCTCAGGTGACTGTTACCCCAGAGGCTAGAAGGACGGCAGTATTGAGCAGGGGCACTTCAAATGGGTCGAGAGGGGTAATACCAGTAGGGGGTCAGCAGCCGCCTAGTTCAGGTGTGGGGGCAAGGCTTGAGTGGTAGAAGGCTCAGAAGAATCCTAGGAAAAAGAAGACTTCTGATGCGATAAAGAGAATTATACCAAAACGAAGACCTTTTTGGACGGGGGGTGTATGGTGCCCTTGGAATGTGCCTTCTCGGATGATGTCTCGTCATCATTGGTACATTGTTAAGAGAAGGAGGGTAAGGCCTAGAGATAATAGAATTGTAGAGTTGAAGTGGAATCAGATTGCAAGACCTGACGTTAGGAGCAGGGCGCCGATGGCCCCTGTTAGGGGCCAGGGGCTGGGGTCTACTATGTGATATGCGTGTGCTTGGTGGGCCATTAGACGTTTTCTTGTAGATAGAGGCTTAGAAGCAGAACAAATACGTAGGCTTGAATCATTGCGACGGCAACTTCTAAGAGGGTTAGTAAGAATAGGAGGACTGTTGTGAGAACTGCCACTGTAGGCATCATAGACAGTATAACGAAGGCGGCGGTGGAGGTAAGTTGTATTAAGAGGTGGCCGGCTGTGAGGTTGGCGGTTAGTCGAACTCCTAGGGCTAATGGGCGGATAAATAGGCTAATTGTTTCGATGATAATTAGAATGGGGATGAGAGGTGTGGGGGTGCCTTCTGGCAGAAGATGGCCAAGGGCGGCCGTTGGCTGGTTTCGTAGTCCAATGAGAACTGTGGCCAGTCAGAGCGGGAATGCGAGGCCTAAATTAAGAGACAGTTGTGTAGTAGGGGTGAAGGTGTAAGGGAGGAGGCCTAAAATGTTAAGGGTAATGAGAAAGATTATAAGAGAGGTTAGAATTAAGGCTCATTTGTGTCCGCCTAGGCTTAATGGTGTTAGAATTTGTTGGGTAAATCGATTAATGAATCAGCCTTGGAGGGTTAGTAAGCGGTTGTTAAGTCATCGGACGGAAGGAGATGGGTAAAGGATTCAAGGTAGTGTGAGGGCCAGGGCTAGCAAGGGAATACCTAAGTAGGTGGGGGATATAAATTGGTCAAAGAGGCTTACAGTCATGGTCAGTTTCAGGTCTCTGTTTTGGATTTTTCTGTGCTTTGTGGGGTGGGTTCATTTGGGAAGATGTGGGCTATAATTTTAGGGGGAATAATAATTAGGAATACTAATCATGTGAAGACTATGATGGCAAGCCAAGGGGATGGGTTTAGTTGAGGCATGTCGCTGAGGGTGGTTGGGGATCACCAGTCTTTAGCTTAAAAGGCTAACGCTAGACCCTATTTAGCTTCTTAGCGAGGCGTCTTCAAGTATTAGTGTGGTTCAGGCTTCGAAGTGGTTTAGGGGAACCGCTTCAACTACGATGGGCATGAAGCTGTGGTTGGCTCCGCAGATTTCAGAGCATTGCCCGTAGTACACTCCTGGGCGGGCTGTGATAAAGGCTGTCTGATTAAGGCGGCCAGGGACTGCGTCTATTTTAATGCCGAGGGTTGGAACTGCTCAAGAGTGAAGGACATCTTCAGCGGAAATTAGTACTCGGATAGGGGATTCGACTGGGATTACTATTCGATGGTCTGCTTCTAAGAGACGGAACTGGCCAGGGGTGAGGTCTTGTGTGGGGAGTATATATGAGTCGAAGCCAAGGTCTTCGTAGTCAGTGTATTCGTAGGTTCAGTATCATTGATGGCCCATGGCTTTAATTGTAAGATGGGGGTCGTTAATTTCGTCTATAAGGTAAAGAATACGAAGAGACGGGAGGGCAATTAAAATTAGGGTAATTGCAGGGAGTACAGTTCAGATAATTTCGATTTCTTGGGAGTCAAGAATGAGTTTGTCTGACAGCTTGGTGGTAATTATGCACACAATAATGTAAAGTACTAGTACGCTAATAAGGAGGACAATTATTAAAGCGTGATCGTGAAAATGAAGAAGTTCTTCCATAAGGGGGGAAGTTGCATCTTGAAATCCTAGTTGGGCGGGATGTGCCATTAATGGTGCAAGACACGCGGGGGTTTAACCCACGATTCTGCCTTGACAAGGCAGTGTAAGTACTTTACTAGTGTCTTATGAAGAAAGTGGCAGAGCGGTTATGTGGTTGGCTTGAAACCAACTCATGGGGGTTCAACTCCTCCCTTTCTCGTACGGCTGTATTGAACTTGTACAAAAGGGGGCTCCTCGAAGGTGTGGTAGGGGGGAGGGCAGCCGTGAAGTCATTCTACATTGGTAGTTGTAAGACGAACTTCTAGCACTTCACGCTTAGCAGCGAAAGCTTCTCAGATAATAAATAAAAGGAGAATTACTGCTACAAGGGAAATTAAGGAGCCCAGGGAAGAAACGGTGTTTCATAGGGCATACGCGTCAGGGTAGTCTGAGTATCGGCGAGGCATTCCGGCGAGTCCGAGGAAGTGTTGGGGGAAGAAGGTAAGATTTACCCCTGTGAACATAATTGCAAATTGAGTTTTTGCTCAAGTGCTGTGGAGGGTGTATCCTGTGAATAGGGGGAATCAATGGACGAACCCGCCCATAATGGCAAACACTGCTCCTATCGAAAGGACATAATGGAAGTGGGCGACTACGTAGTATGTATCATGGAGGACGATGTCCAGAGAGGAATTGGCTAGTACGATCCCTGTCAGGCCTCCTACTGTGAAGAGGAAAATAAACCCAAGGGCCCATAGAAGAGGGGCTTCTCATTTGAGGGCTCCTCCGTGGAGAGTTGCGAGTCAGCTAAAGACTTTTACACCGGTGGGGATGGCAATAATTATTGTGGCGGATGTAAAGTAGGCTCGTGTGTCCACGTCCATCCCGACCGTGAACATGTGGTGGGCTCATACAATGAAGCCTAAAAGGCCGATGGCCATCATAGCTCAGACCATTCCTATGTAGCCGAAAGGCTCTTTTTTACCCGCGTAGTAGGCAACGATGTGGGAGACCATGCCGAATCCTGGGAGAATCAGAATATATACTTCTGGGTGCCCGAAGAATCAGAATAAATGTTGATAAAGAATTGGATCACCCCCTCCTGCTGGGTCGAAGAAGGTTGTGTTTAGGTTGCGGTCTGTTAGAAGCATTGTAATGCCGGCGGCCAAGACAGGAAGTGAAAGTAGTAGAAGGACGGCTGTAATTAAAACGGCTCACACAAACAGAGGCGTCTGATACTGAGAGATGGCAGGGGGTTTCATGTTAATAATGGTGGTAATAAAGTTGATGGCCCCTAAAATTGATGAGACACCTGCGAGGTGAAGGGAAAAGATGGCCAGGTCGACAGAGGCGCCCGCATGTGCGAGGTTGCCAGCGAGAGGGGGATACACTGTTCAGCCGGTTCCGGCTCCCGCTTCTACCCCTGAAGAGGTTAGAAGCAAGAGGAAAGAAGGGGGCAAGAGCCAAAAGCTCATGTTGTTTATTCGGGGGAATGCTATGTCGGGGGCTCCAATCATTAGTGGGATTAGTCAGTTTCCGAACCCTCCAATTATGATGGGCATTACTATAAAGAAAATCATAACGAAGGCGTGGGCTGTAACAATTACGTTATAGACCTGGTCATCTCCAAGGAGCGCGCCGGGCTGACTTAACTCTGCTCGGATTAGAAGGCTTAAAGCTGTGCCCACTATCCCGGCTCATGCACCAAAAATTAGGTAGAGGGTGCCAATGTCTTTGTGGTTGGTGGAAAAGAATCAACGTGTGATTGCCATAGGTAAGATGGCTGAGTCTTAAGCGGTGGATTGTAGCCCCATAGACAGAGGTTGAAATCCTCTTCTTACCAAGCTCTGAGGTGTCTTAACATATCAGATTGCAAATCTGAAGAAGTAGGCTAGCGCCTACCGGGGCTTTCCCCCGCCTTTAGCCTTATTAGGCGGGGGAAAGGTAGACGGATGCTCGCTGGTTTGAGCGCTTAGCTGTTAACTAAGAGTTTGTAGGATCGAGGCCTGCCTGTCTAGAAAGGCTTTAGCTTAATTAAAGTGTCTGTTTTGCATACAGGTGATGTGGGTTAATGTCCTGCAAGTCTTAACAGGGGCTGGGAGATTTTCACTCCCGCTGAGGGCTTTGAAGGCTCTTGGTCTTGTACTATCCTAAGTCCCTTAAGAGGTTAATAATGCCATGATGGTCGGAGTAAGGGGGAGAAGTGTGAGGGTGGCTGTAACTGAAAGGGCAAGAGGAAAGGTAATTTGGGTTGACTGTAGGCGTCATGGTGTTGTGCCTGTTAGGTTGTTGGGGAACATCGTTAGGGCCATGGCGTATGACAAGCGGAGGTAAAAATAGAGGCTGAGGAGGGCGGTGAGGGCAGCTAAGGTGGCGGTTAAAGCTAGGTCTTGTTTAGTTAATTCTTGAAGAATCAGTCATTTTGGTATGAAGCCGGAGAGTGGGGGAAGGCCGCCTAGTGAGAGGAGGATAAGAGGTGTAAGAGCAGTGAGTGCGGGGGCCTTGGTTCAGGAGGTGGCGAGTGCATTAATATTGGTTGCATTGCTCAGTTTAAAGACAAGGAATGTTGAGAAGGTTATAGTAAGATATATGATGAGTGTAAGGAGGGTAAGAGTGGGGGAGAATTGTAGGACTAAAATTATTCAGCCAAGGTGGGCAATTGAGGAATAGGCGAGGACTTTTCGTAGTTGGGTTTGGTTGAGTCCCCCTCAGCCTCCGATGAGTGTGGATGCTAAGCCTAAAATAATGAGGAGGGTTGAGTTAGTAGGGTGAATTTGGAGGAGGAGGGCGAAGGGGGCAAGTTTTTGTCAGGTAGATAAAATAAGCCCTGTGCCAAGGTCTAGGCCTTGAAGGACTTCGGGGAGTCAGATGTGAAGAGGGGCTAGTCCGATTTTTAGGGCGAGGGCGAGTGTAAATAAGGTGATGGGGAGGGGGTGTGACATATGTTGAATATCCCATTGTCCATTTAGTCAAGCATTTGTTGTGGTGGCAAAGAGTAGGGTAGAAGCGGCAGTTGCTTGTGTAAGAAAGTATTTTAGGGTTGCCTCGACTGCCCGGGGGTGGTGATATTGGGCTATTAGGGGTATAATCGCGAGGGTGTTGATTTCAAGACCTATTCAGGCAAGGAATCAGTGGGAGCTTGCGAATGTAATTGTAGTTCCTAAACCTAGACCGAATAATAGAGTGGCTAAGATGTACGGGTTCATTAGTAAAGGAAGGGGTTTAACCAACATTTTTGGGGTATGGGCCCAAAAGCTTAATTAGCTGACTTTACTAGAAAGTGGTGTAGTGGAAGCACTGAGAGTTTTGATCTCTCCAGGTAGGGTTCGAACCCCTTCTTTCTAAGGAGTTGGAGGGAGTTTAACCCTCATGATTCACTCTATCAAAGTGGCCCTTTACTTCAGGCACAACTCCGAGGCTATAGTTGAGGGGGCAGGCCTGCAAACGCGATGGGGAGGGCGAGGTGCCAAATAACCAGGGCAAGTGTTAGGGGGAGGAAGTTCTTTCAGATTAAGTGCATGAGCTGGTCATATCGGAATCGAGGGTAGGAAGCCCGGACTCAAAGGAAAAGAATGGAGAGGAGGGATGCTTTAATTATTAAGTTTACGGCCGTTAGTTCGGGGATTGTTGGAGCGTGGAAGGCACCCAAGAAAAGGGTGGCGGAGAGTGTATTTATGAGTAGAATATTGGCATATTCTGCCAGAAAAAATAGGGCGAAGGGGCCGCCTGCGTATTCTACATTGAACCCGGAGACTAGCTCGGACTCACCTTCGGTGAGGTCAAAGGGGGCTCGGTTGGTTTCTGCTAATGTAGAAATATATCACATTGCAGCTAAAGGCCAGGCTGGAAAAATTAGTCAGATGCTTTCTTGGGCGATGTTAAAAGTTTGAAGGGTGAAGCCTCCTGTAAAGATGATGGCACTTAGGAGGATTAGGCCCAAGCTAACTTCGTATGAGATGGTTTGGGCAACGGCTCGGAGGGCTCCAATGAGGGCATATTTTGAATTGGATGCTCAGCCTGAGCCAAGGATCGAATAAACAGCGAGGCTGGAGAGGGCTAGAATAAATAAAATGCCAAGGTTGAGGTCAATAACTGGGTAGGGCAAGGGTATGGGGGCTCAAAGTGTGAGGGCTAATGTAAGAGCCAGTATGGGGGTAAGAATAAATAGGACTGGGGAGGAGGTGGAGGGGCGAACGGGCTCTTTAATGAAGAGTTTTACGCCGTCAGCGATGGGTTGTAGAAGCCCGTAGGGTCCTACAATATTAGGACCTTTTCGTAATTGCATGTAGCCTAGCACTTTTCGTTCAAGAAGGGTTAGGAAAGCAACGGCTAGAAGAACGGGGACGATGAAAGCTAGGGGATTAATAATGTGTGTAATAAGAGTGTGAATCATAGTTAAGGAGAGGACTTGAACCTCTGTGGAAAGGGCTTAGATCTTTTGCAATTGCCGGGCTCTGCCACCTTAACATGCCGTTTTCTCAGGCACGGGGGTATGTCCTCTTGTTTATTTGAGTTGATTGCATTAGGTGAGGATGGGGCGTACTTGAAGCATGGGTCCCTTCTTTTCGGTCCTTTCGTACTAGAAAAGATCATGGCATAGATAGAAACTGACCTGGATTGCTCCGGTCTGAACTCAGATCACGTAGGACTTTAATCGTTGAACAAACGAACCCTTAATAGCGGCTGCACCATTAGGATGTCCTGATCCAACATCGAGGTCGTAAACCCTCTTGTCGATATGGGCTCTAAAAGAGGATTGCGCTGTTATCCCTAGGGTAACTCGGTTCGTTGATCGGCGTTGCCGGATCTTGTTGGTCAGAAATTCTGTTTATTAGAGCGGAAGCTCTCAGTTGTAGGAGCAAGGGTGCTCCCATTCCACGCGGGGGTTTTGTATTTCCCCGTGGTCGCCCCAACCAAAGACATTAGGACAGGGTCCATTTAGTTCAGCCCTTTATTAGGGAGTTTTGACGTGGTCTGTCTTGGTGTCTGAAGCTCCATAGGGTCTTCTCGTCTTATGGAAAAATTCCCGCTTCTGCACGGGAAGATCAATTTCATTGACGTGAAAAAGGAGACAGCTAAGCCCTCGTCTTGCCATTCATACGGGTCTTCATTTAAAAGACAAGTGATTGCGCTACCTTTGCACGGTCAAAATACCGCGGCCGTTAAACTCATGGTCACAGGGCAGGCAGGACCTCTTATTCGTTAGTTTTGCAAGAGGCGATGTTTTTGGTAAACAGGCGAGGCTTTATGTGTTTGCCGAGTTCCTTCTTTTTCATTTAGTCTTTCCTCGAAGGCACACCAGTGTGGGTTTAACGGTTAATCTGTTGAGTGTTTTTCTAGTTGGCGGGTCTGTTGTTCAGGGCCCTCTTTGTTTGGGACCGTTAAGGTTCGGCGGGGGGTCCGTTCCGAGTTACACTTGTGCGAGGAGAGAGGCGAGTGCTCTCTTATTACTCATATTAGCATGGTCACTCCCATGTTTGCATGGGATGGCCTGGTAAGGTTAGGGGATTAAGATTAAATTGTCAGGATTGGGGGTGGTAGAGTATGTCTGAGCTTTAACGCATTCTATGGGGGTGGCTGCTTTTAGGCCCACCAAAACATTTTACCTTGATGTTTAGATGTGATCTTTATCCTCCTGGGAAAGTTGTGTCTTGTGTCAAAGGGGCTGTACCCCCTTTGACTAACTCTTTCGGCTTCTATTTGGCTGTCATGGGGAGAAAAACAGGGGTGAGGGAAGAATCCGAGAGGCTGAACTTCTATTCATTTCTCAGGCAACCAGCTATAACTAGGTTCGGTAGGTCTGTCACCTCTACTCAAAGCTCTTCCCACTCTTTTGCCACAGAGACGGGTTCGCCCTATTGTCAGGCTGTCTTGGAGTAGCTCACGTAGTTTCGGGGAGTCAAACTAAAGTGCTCTTTGCTTGAATTTTTCTAGCTAAATCATGATGCAAAAGGTACGAGGTTAAATCTCTGCTTTTTTGAGCTTTACTGGGTTGTTTCATTTCTCTTTCAGCGTTCCCTTGCGGTACTTTCTCTATGGCGCGATGGTTCCTTTTCTGTCGCCCGTACTTGGGGGGAAAAATGGTTTGTTTAGTGTTATCTTAGGTGTTTTAGGGGGTATTGATGTGGGTTTGTTGTTTTTAGGGGAGACGGCTAGCTAATGGGCGTCAGGGCAATCCGATTTGCACGGATGACTGCTCAGTGTAAGGGAGATGCTTTTCTATCTTAGCTATGCCCTGATTTTTCCAAGTGCACCTTCCGGTACACTTACCATGTTACGACTTGCCTCCCCTTCACTATAATAGGGTTTTATTTAATTGGATACAATTAGTTTGGGGAGAGTGACGGGCGGTGTGTGCGCGCTTCAGGGCCAATTTCAGCGGGACACTCTATTTCCTGCTTACTGCTAAATCCTCCTTCAGACAGACATTTCAGTGCATCATTCGTTTTCTCTGTATTAGAGAATGTAGCCCATTTCTTCCCCTTCCATACGCTACACCTCGACCTGGCGTTTAGGGTTGTACCAATTTTGCTTACTATAAGTCCTTCACAGGGTAAGCTGACGACGGCGGTATATAGGCGGGAGAAACAAAGAAGGGTGAGGTTGAACGGGGGTTATCGGTTCTAGAACAGGCTCCTCTAGGTGGATCTAAAGCACCGCCAAGTCCTTTGGGTTTCAAGCTGATGCTCGTAGTTCCCAGGCGGACAACAGGTGTACATTGTTGTCAATGTTTAGGGCTAAGCATAGTGGGGTATCTAATCCCAGTTTGTGCCATAGCTTTCGTGGGTTCAAGGTTGTAAAGCCACTTTCGTGGATGGGCTTCTCACTCTCGGATGCGTATAACAGCTTTGAGGGCGTTCGGCTTTAGTAACGGGTTCCTTCTAACCACTCTTTACGCCGTTGACTATCGACTTGGGCCTCTCGTATAACCGCGGTGGCTGGCACGAGTTTAACCGGCCCTCTTAGCTTTAACTAAGTCAAGTTTTCACTTATGGCTTAATGTTTATCACTGCTGAGTTCCCTTGAGGGTGTGGCAAAGCAAGGTGTCGTGGGCTAACAATTGTTGTGCCTGATACCAGCTCCTTGTTCCCGGGCAGGGAGCTATTAGGGCATTCTCACAGGGGTGCGGATACTTGCATGTGTAAATATAGCTAAAGTTGATAGTAAAGTCAGGACCAAGCTTTTGTGCCTGCGGAGCTTTCTAGGGCTCATCTTAACATCTTCAGTGTTATGCTTTAATTAAGCTACGCTAGC